ATCTCATACAATAACTGTGCTAGTTTTACCCTATCTTTTGTTTTATTTCTTATGGAACGGTGACAAAAACTTTTTGGATTATGGATCTACTACTAAAAATGGAATGCGCAATCTCAGCATTCCATGTGTATTCCTGACCAATCTAATCTTTCCATTATTGAACCTTTTTTTTTTTTTTACCAAGTTCAACATTATGCAGATTAGTCAACATTTATATGTCTCGATGCAACAACAAGATGTTATTTGTAACAAGTAGTTTTGTTGGTTGGTTAATGGGGCACATTGTATTCATTAACTGGATTGAATTCGTAGTATTCCAAATGCGACAAAATCCTTTTATTCGATCTAATAAGGACCTTTTGTCAGAATTTTAAAATTCTCTGGCTCGAACCTTTAGTATTTTATTATTTATTACCAGTATCTTCCATTTAGGCAGAAGGTCGTTGCCCATTGTTAATTATAAAATCCACAAGGAAATATCAGGACCGGAAGAAAAGAGAAAAAGTGCGGAAAAACGTGATATAAAAACAACTTACCAAAACAAAATGGAGGAACCGGAAGAGGAACTAGATGATGATAAAGTACAATGTATTGAAGAACTTATTAAAAAAAAAACTAGACGAATTAAAAGAAAGAATGATCTCTCAATATCTTTTGCTGATAGAAAAGAGTTTGAAGAGAAAAAAAAAACCTAAATACTTAGTCCTAGATGTAATAGAAAAAAGAAATTATTAAAAAAAGGGATACATAAAAAAAATAGCAAAAAAGATAAGAAGAGATTCGTCCGGCACCAATATATTTAAACCACTCACTTAAAAAAAAATTTGAAATACCTAAAAGATTAATAATCCCATCAATTATGTATTTATCAAAAAAAGAGACAGATTTTGCAATCCCTCTTATACTTTCAGTTAAGATACTTGTATAAAAAAAATCTATGTAACCTCTATAATATGACCAATTGTATATCAGATTTACTACAGGATCGGAGAAAATCCTTTTATAACCCCTTTTTACAAATGAGTTGATTAAATCAAAATTTGTGAAAGACGAATAAACGGGTCCATAAAAAAAAAAGGCTATGATTATCCCAAAAACCGCTATACTTATGGAAGGAATTCCATTTGTTAAAAATTCATACCACTCGTGAGTATTTTTATTTTCCAACGGAGTCAACCATTTTGATAATAAATCTATAGGAATTTCTTCTTGATTAAAAGGAATCCCTATAGATCCAACAAACAAAGTAAACAATACTAATATAAACAATGGAAATAAGATAGTATTATCTGATTCATGGGGATACATAAAAGAATTTTTTTTACCAAATTCTTGACTAAAATTTTGCATTTTATTTATTACATTCTCATCAAATTTATATGGGTTTTTAAAAAAGAAAGAAACTTTTTCATTACTTTTCGTTCCAGGTAAAAATGGATTTTTTTTGTCCCCTTTTGATGCTTCTTTTCCCCATAAAGAGATTGAATAGAGGGAACTATTTGAAATTTCACTATAATTCTTTAAATGCACATGTAAATTGCCCTCAAAAGTAAGTAAATACATCCGAAACATATAAAATGCGGTTAATCCCGCTGTAAAAAAAGCTATTATCGCAAAAAAAGGTGAATACAACCAACTATCATTAATAATTTCATCTTTAGACCAAAAACAGGCAAGAGGGGGAATACCGCAAAGAGAGAGTGTACCTAATAAAAAACTCATTTTTGTAATTGGAACATATCGTGTTAAACCTCCCATAAGAGCCATATTCTGACTTTTATCTGGAGAATACCCAACAAGAGGTTCCATGGAATGAATAATGGATCCAGATCCCAAAAACAATAATGCTTTCGAATAGGCATGAGTGATTAAATGAAATAAAGCGACCCGATATGAACCGATACCTAAAGCTAACATAATATACCCTAGTTGAGACATTGTAGAATAGGCTAAACTTCTTTTAATATCTCTTTGAGCAAGAGCTAAAGTAGCACCTAAGGCTAGTGTTATTACACCTATCCACGAAAAAAAATGCATTATGTAAGGTATTACTGTAAAAAGAGGAAAAAGCCTAGCTACAAGAAAAATACCCGCTGCTACCATAGTAGCGGCATGTATAAGAGCTGAAATAGGAGTAGGTCCCTCCATAGCATCAGGTAACCATACATGAAGAGGAAATTGTGCGGATTTAGCAATAGCCCCGAGAAATAATAGGAAAGCACACAAAGTGGCAAATAAAGAATTTACTTCATGATTCTGGATTAATTTAGTAAATGTTTCAAACAAATTTCGAAATTCAAAACTGCCTGTCATCCAATAAAAACCTAAGATTCCCAATAATAACCCAAAGTCTCCTACGCGATTAGTTACAAAAGCCTTTTGACAAGCACTTGCTGCAGTGGGTCGAGTGAACCAAAAGCCTATTAATAAATAGGAACATACTCCCACAAGTTCCCAAAAAATATAAATTTGTATCAAATTAGCACTAGTAACTAATCCCAACATGGAAGCATTGAAAAAATTCATATAAGCAAAAAATCTCAAATATCCTAGATCGTGAGACATATAATTGTCACTATAAAGAAGAACCATGATTCCAACCGTAGTGATTAATATTAACATAATGGAAGTCAGTGGATCAATTAAATACCCGAACTCTAAGGAAAAATCATTATTGATGGTCCAAGACCATATATATTGATAGACAAAATTTCCATTTATTTGTTGAATAGATAAATTAGACGCAAAAAGCATAGCTATACTTAGGAATAAAACGCTATAAAAAGCCCAGATACGACGAATTTTTTTTATTGCTGTTGGAACAAATAAAAGTCCAAATCCTATGGATATAGTGACAGTAATTGGAAGGAGAGGTATTATCCATGCATATTGATATATATGTTCCATAATAAAACAAACCCATTTAAAATTTTTCTTTATTATTGTTATTATAATAGTTTTAATAATTATATTATAATAATGATTTATAACCATGCTATTTTCAATATAAAAAAAAAAAGTGAAATCTTTATTCTAATTAGAAGATTTATAATTATTATCTAATTCAATATCCAATATGTATTTATAAAATTTCAATTTAATAGAAAGAATCCATATTTATTTATGGTAAATTCTATGATATTCCTTACTTTATTTTATATAAAATAATATATTTTATGTATCCGGTAATTTTTTGTTTAAGGAATTAACCACTCATCTTAAATTACCACTCATCTTAAATTATTAAATGAAATTGGATTTATGTTTATACTAAATTTGTAATTTTTTTTTTAAGGAAAAGGGTCTTCTGAATTTATTTATTTGACGTATTAAATTAAAAATTATCATAATAATCTATAGTTAGATATGTTTACGTTTATGAATAAGAATCAAAGGTACAAATGTCTTTTATTTCGATATATGTAATAAAGATAAAAAAAGAGAGAAAAGAATAAAAAAGTATTTTTAAATAAAATCTAAAAAAAGTAAAAATACTAGTATTATATTATATAATTATATTACATAATATATCTATATTATTATTAATAAAGTCTTTATATGTTAGGAAAAATTCTTTTATTATCTATAACAAGAGATAATGAAAAAAAAAAGAAGGATCAGTCAATACATGTCTTTCACATACAATAATAAAAAAAAGGAATCTCTTTATTATGGCAGTTCCAAAAAAACGTATTTCTCTATCAAAAAAGCGTATTCGTAAAAATATTTGGAAGAAAAAAGGATATTTGTCGGCAGTTAAAGCTTTTTCTTTAGCTAAATCTGTTTCAACGGGAAATTCAAAAACTTTTTTTGTGCGATAAACAAAAAAACAATTTTTTGTATAATTTAAATTAAAATAGCTATAAAAAAAATTTATAAAATGAGTAACTTACATTAATTAATGTTTTGTGTTTTTCAATTTAATAGAATCTAGAACTAGTTATTGTAATTCTAGAATTAGAATTCTTCTATCTAAGGAATCTCACGAATATTGTTAAGCACAAACAAATCCTTCTAGTTCACAAGTATTATTTTTTTTTTACTTTTTATCCAAGATTTTGGATAAAAAGTAAAAAAAATAAAAAATTTTACATGTACCAGATGGAAATGACTAGTATTATTATATTATTAAATTAACCGTTATTATATTTCTTTTTTTTTTTATCAATAAAAAGTATAAAAATTTCCTTATTTCATGGTAAAAAATTCATTCATCTCAGTTATTCCACAAGAAAAAGAAGAAAACAAAGGTTCTGTTGAATTTCAAATATTAAGTTTCACCAATAAGATAAGGAGACTTACTTCACATCTAGAATTGCACAAAAAAGATTTTTTATCTCAGAGAGGTCTTCGAATAATTTTGGGCAAGCGTCAGCGATTATTAGCTTATTTGGCAAAGAAAAACAAGATACGTTATAAAAAATTAATAGGTCAGTTGAATATTAGGGAGCAAAAAACTCGTTAATCCGACTAAAGATTTATTTAAATTTATTTATTTTCTAAATTTCAATTGATTTTATTATTATTGATTATTTCATTAAAATATTATTATTAGAATTGCTATATATAATAATGAGTATATTTTTCATTTTGATGAACCTCCTTTTGAGAAATTCATGAAATAATGAATTGGAGAAAAAATATATGACTATACCAGCTACAAAAAAGGATTTCATGATAGTCAATATGGGTCCTCAACACCCATCAATGCATGGTGTTCTTCGGCTGATCATTACTCTCGACGGTGAAGATGTTATTGATTGTGAACCGATATTGGGTTATTTACACAGAGGGATGGAAAAAATTGCAGAAAATCGAACCATTATACAATATCTTCCTTATGTAACACGATGGGATTATTTAGCTACTATGTTCACAGAAGCTATAACTGTAAATGCACCAGAACAATTGGGAAATATTCAAGTGCCACAAAGAGCCAACTATATTAGAGTTATTATGCTAGAGTTGAGTCGTATAGCTTCTCATTTGTTATGGCTTGGACCTTTTATGGCAGATATTGGTGCACAGACTCCTTTTTTCTATATTTTCAGAGAGAGAGAATTTATATATGATTTATTTGAAGCTGCCACAGGTATGCGAATGATGCACAATTTTTTCCGTATTGGAGGAGTAGCTGCGGATCTACCTTATGGCTGGATAGATAAATGTTTGGATTTTTGCGATTATTTTTTAACGGGAGTTGCCGAATATCAAAAACTTATCACACGCAACCCCATTTTTTTGGAACGAGTTGAGGGAGTGGGTATTATTGGTGAGGAAGACGCAATAAATTGGGGCTTATCAGGACCCATGTTACGATCTTCCGGAATCCAATGGGACCTTCGTAAAGTTGATGATTATGAGTGTTACAATGAATTCGATTGGGAAATTCAATGGCAAAAAGAAGGAGATTCTTTAGCTCGTTATTTAGTACGAATCAATGAAATGACAGAATCTATAAAAATAATTCAACAGGCTCTGGAAGGAATTCCGGGGGGACCTTATGAAAATTTGGAAATACGACGTTTTGATAGAGCAAAGAATTCCGACTGGAATGATTTTGAATACAGATTCATTAGTAAAAAACCCTCACCCAATTTTGAATTATTGAAACAAGAACTTTATGTGAGAGTAGAAGCACCAAAGGGTGAATTAGGAATTTTTCTGATAGGAGATCAAAGTGTTTTTCCCTGGAGATGGAAAATTCGTCCGCCGGGTTTCATCAATTTGCAAATTCTTCCCCAGTTAGTTAAAAAGATGAAATTGGCTGATATCATGACAATACTAGGTAGTATAGATATCATTATGGGAGAGGTTGATCGTTAAAATGATAATCGATATGACAGAAATAAAAACTATCAATTCTTTTTCTGGATCAGAATTATTAAAAGAGGTCTATGAATTCATCTGGATTCTTGTACCTATTGTTATCTTGATATTAGGAATCACAATAGGTGTACTCGTAATTGTGTGGTTAGAAAGAGAAATATCAGCAGGCATACAACAGCGTATTGGACCTGAATATGCCGGACCTTTAGGAATTCTTCAAGCTTTAGCAGATGGAACAAAATTACTTTTTAAAGAGGACATTCTCCCGTATCGGGGAGATATTCGATTATTCAGTCTTGGACCCACTATAGCAGTGATATCAACTCTACTAAGTTATTTAGTAATTCCTTTTGGATATAATCTTGTTTTATCTGATTTCAGTATAGGTGTTTTTTTATGGATCGCTATTTCTAGTATTGCTCCTATTGCGCTTCTTATGTCAGGATATGGATCCAATAATAAATATTCTTTCTTGGGTGGTCTACGAGCCGCTGCTCAATCTATTAGTTATGAAATACCTTTAACTCTATGTGTATTATCAATATCTCTACGTGTGATTCGTTAGAACATAAACATCTTTTACCTCCTGACTTTCTTTTTAGTTTAGAAAAAAGATTAAATATTTTGAATGAGTATCCTCATTTTTTTTTATTCAATCTTTAGGTGACTGAGTTCAACTAGATAGTTATATGAGTGAAATAAAACAGCTTAAAAATTTGCAGTAAGAAAATAAAATCTCATTCCCTATGTACAAGTGTAAAGTGGAAATAAGTATAAACAGTAGAAACTGTTTACCCCAAGACTGAGATTATTTAATTAATTAGCATGTCTTGAAGCGGGCGTAAAAGATCAAGCGTATGGAATTTTCTTGTTACCATACTAGGATCCATCAAAAATTAGTGAATGAGTTAGAAACACCAAAATACACAAAAGATTAGTAATGTAGATAATGTAAAGTATCGAAAGAGATATTTCTACATAAAAAGAATCATAATGAAGGCTTTAAGTTAGTAGAAACGATCAAGCAGTACTTATACAAAATTCCGATCTAGAGTATGCTCCTATTCACTGATTAACGAAATGACTATCCAGAACGAATTAATCCTTTTTCTTTTGTTTTTTTTTTCAGAGTAACCTCTCTTCTCAGAAACAAGAACAGGAACAAAAAAAATAATGAAATACGGAATGAATAAGACAAATGAATAAGAAAGGATTTCTATTTATTCTGCTTTTCTACATCTACATGGAATTCTTATCATGATTCATGAAAGAGTCTCTAACTTTTTTTTGTAATAAAAAGATATGGGTTGAAATATCCATTGATACAAGAAGTATTTTATTGAAAGAAAATTTAAAGTTATTACTGAACAAAGAAAAATTTTTTATTTATAAAGAAAGGGAATGAGATCAATTCGGAAGCCCTCTTATTATTTGAGCAGACCGAATTTTATCGGTCTAATTTTGGACTCTTCGATATTTTTTTATTATATCTATCCTCCTTTTATTATATCCATCCTCCAATGTTAATAGATGGATACGGAATTAATGTTATTATCGAACTAGTTCTTACATTTATTTGTGGCCATATAGGAGCCGTATGAAGCGGAGGTCTCACGTACGGTTCTGGAATAGGGATGGGAGCAGTGATGTTATCATCGACTATAATTATCTAACAGTTCAAGTACAGTTGATATAGTTGAAGCCCAGTCAAAATATGGTTTTTTTGGGTGGAATTTGTGGCGTCAACCTATCGGTTTTATCGTTTTTATAATTTCTTCCCTAGCAGAATGTGAAAGGTTGCCTTTTGATTTACCAGAAGCGGAAGAAGAATTAGTAGCAGGTTATCAAACGGAATATTCAGGTATCAAATATGGTTTATTTTACGTTGCTTCTTACTTAAATTTATTAGTTTCTTCATTATTTGTAACAGTTCTTTACTTAGGCGGGTGGAATTTTTCTATTTTCTTTATTACTGAACTTTTTGGAATAAATAAAATAGATGGAGTTCTTGGAATGATAATAGGTATTTTTATTACATTAGTTAAAGCTTACTTGTTTTTGTTTATTTCTATTACAACAAGATGGACTTTACCTAGGATGAGAATGGATCAACTATTAAATCTTGGATGGAAATTTCTTTTACCTATATCTCTGGGTAATCTACTATTGACAACTTCTTTCCAAGTGGTTTCCCTCTAAATAAGGAAATATGATAAGAGCATTATAAATTAATAACCTATCTCAAACAAGAGAAAGAAACATCAACTTATTCATTTCATGGATATCTACGATATGCTTCCTATGATAACCGGATTTATGAATTATGGTCAACAAACACTACGAGCCGCAAGGTACATCGGTCAGGGTTTCATGATTACCTTATCCCATACAAATCGTTTACCTGTAACTATTCAATATCCCTATGAAAAATTGATTACATCAGAACGTTTCCGTGGTCGAATTCATTTTGAATTCGATAAATGCATTGCTTGCGAAGTATGTGTTCGTGTATGTCCGATAGATTTACCCGTTGTTGATTGGCGATTAAAAACGGATATAAAAAAAAAACAATTGCTTAATTATAGTATTGATTTTGGAGTATGTATATTTTGTGGTAACTGTGTTGAGTATTGCCCAACAAACTGTTTATCAATGACTGAAGAATACGAACTTTCTACTTATGATCGACACGAATTGAATTATAATCAAATTGCTTTGGGCCGGTTACCAATACCTATAATCGGAGATTACACAATTCAAGCAATTAAAAATTTTACTCAAAGCAAAATAGGCATAGACAAAGAGGAACTTGGTGAGTAAAAAAAGATTACTAAAGGAATAATTCAAAAGAAGTTTGATTTTTGATTAAATTACTTAATACTTACAAGTAAAAATTTTTGATTATTGAGAATCTTTGTTTAATTTAAAACGAGAAGATTAAAATTTATAAATAAGAGAATACTTTATTTTATTTAGTTATACCGTCTAAGGTAGATGTATTAAAATATATAATCTTAATAAGAATTTATTAATAAATCAATAATGATAAAGTTAATATTAAAAAAAAAAATGAATACAAAATATATAAAGTATATTTTATAAGTAAACTTTTAAAAATTTACAAATTTTCGGATTTACAAGGTAAAATTTGTCAAAAAATTGTATCCATATTAATTTAAACTACATTAAAATTAAATTAAATCAGTAACATATCATATACAAGAACAAAAAATAAGTTAATCCTCTTTTTATTGGACTCTTTAATTTAATAAGGTCATGAAATATTTCAACTTCTTTTATACATAATGGATTTAATTGGACCAATACATGATTTTTTTATAGTATTTCTTGGATTCGTTCTTATATTAGGAAGTCTAGGAGTGGTTTTATTTACCAATCCCCTTTTTTCTGCATTTTCATTAGGATTGGTTCTTATTTGTATATCTTTATTCTATATTTTATCGAACTCCTATTTTGTAGCTGCTGCGCAGCTCCTTATTTATGTGGGGGCTATAAATGTATTAATCATATTTGCTGTAATGTTTACAAAGGGTTCCGAATACTGGATGGATTTCCATCTTTGGACTGTTGGGAGTGGGGTCACTTCGCTGGTTTGTACGAGTATTCTTTTTTCACTAATTACCACTATCTTGGAAACATCATGGTACGGAATTGTTTGGACTACAAGGTCAAACCAAATTATAGAACAAGACCTCATAAGTAATGTTCAACGGATTGGGATTCATTTATCAACCAATTTTTTTCTCCCTTTTGAACTTATTTCTATAATTCTTTTAGTTGCCTTGATAGGTGCAATTAGTATGGCTCGTCAATAAGAAGTATAAGTTCTTATAATTAGAAATCTTAAATAAAAAAAAAAGAGTTTCTTGCTTTATGATGTATTTTTTTTATTTTTTTTCTAATTCAAATTAAGTATATTTTTCCACTTTTTTTTATTTATCTCTTATATATTTAAATGTAATTTATAGATTTATTTATATATTAAAATGTAATATAAAAAAAGTATGTATAAAAGAAAAAAAAAAGGTATAAGATAAGCGAAATTTTCAATTTAATATAACACTAATATCTTATTTTGTTTTGTAATTTTTTTTAGTCGATTGAATCATTTGAATAAATGTTTATTTATATTGAATTGAATCAAGATTGATAAGGAGTTAGTCAATGATGTTTGAACATGTACTTTTTTTGAGTTCTTATTTATTTTCTATCGGTGTCTATGGATTGATCACAAGTCGAAACATGGTTAAAGCACTTATGTGTCTTGAACTTATACTAAATTCGGTTAATATAAACCTTGTAACATTTTCAGATTTATTTGATAGTCGGCAATTAAAAGGAGATATTTTCTCAATCTTTATTATAGCTATTGCAGCCGCTGAAGCAGCGATCGGGCTAGCCATAGTTTCCTCAATCCATCGTAATAGAAAATCCACCCGTATCAATCAATCCAATTTGTTGAATAAATAGTAGTAATTGTATAATTGGATATATTCAATAATATAATATTTTAATGTATAATAAAAAAATTATTTATTCCTTTTTTTTTTTTTTTATGTAGAATATTAGTTTTAATATAAAATTAATAAAAATTTATAAACATTATAAATTCTTATTTTAAATATTGATTAATATTAACAAATTCCTATGCTTTTTCATTAGATTAGCATGTAGAACTTGTATTACGTTGAAATATAAATTAAAAAATATTGGACTTTTTTGTGAACACATCCAGAAATAAATGGATTATAAGAAAATTCTGGCAAACTACCGATTTGTCTGGTATATACAATATAGAAATTTATTATCATTACTTATTTTTTACCAGATCAAAAAATTTTTATTTCCTAAACTGGAATTTATAGACCAAATGTCACATTCAGTAGTAATTTATGATACATGTATAGGGTGTACCCAATGTGTACGAGCTTGTCCTACAGATGTATTGGAAATGATATCCTGGGATGGGTGTAAAGCTAACCAAATTGCTTCTGCGCCAAGAACTGAGGACTGCGTAGGTTGTAAGAGATGTGAATCCGCTTGTCCAACGGATTTTTTGAGTGTTCGTGTTTATTTAGGGAATGAAACAACCCGTAGTATGGCTCTAGCTTATTGATATATTATAAAAAACTCCACATTGAATCATTTGATTCCTCTTTTTTTACCGACAAAAAACCCGTACTGTAGAAAAGTTATTCTTCTTAGTACGGGTTTTTATGGTCAAAGCGTATCTTGTCTTTACCATGAGTTATTTTCCTTGGTTAACAATAATTGTTGTTTTGCCTATACTGACAGGTTCTTTCATTTTTTTTCTCCCCCATAGAGGAAATAAAGTAGTTAGGTGGTATACTATATGTATATGCTTACTAGAGCTCCTTCTAATGACCTATGTTTTTTGTTATTATTTCCAATTGGACGATCCATTAATTCAATTGGAAGAGGATTATAAATGGATAAGTATTTTTGATTTGCACTGGAGATTGGGAATCGATGGACTTTCCGTAGGACCCATTTTACTGACAGGATTTATCACTACTTTGGCCACTTTAGCAGCTTGGCCTGTTACTCGGGACTCGCGATTGTTTTATTTCTTAATGTTAGTAATGTATAGTGGCCAAATAGGATCATTTTCTTCTCGCGACCTTTTACTTTTTTTCATCATGTGGGAGTTCGAATTAATTCCTGTTTATTTACTTTTATCTATGTGGGGGGGTAAAAAACGCCTGTACTCAGCTACCAAATTTATTTTATACACGGCAGGGGGTTCCATTTTTCTTTTAATAGGGGTCTTAGGTATAGGTTTATATAATTCCAATGAACCAATATTGAATTTTGAAACCTTAGCTAATCAATCATATCCCGCGGGGTTGGAAATTCTATTCTATTTTGGTTTTCTTATTGCTTTTGCTGTCAAATTACCGATTATACCCCTACATACATGGTTACCCGATACTCATGGAGAAGCACATTACAGTACATGTATGCTTTTAGCCGGAATATTATTAAAAATGGGAGCCTATGGGTTGGTTCGAATCAATATGGAATTTTTACCTCATGCTCATTCTATATTTTCTCCATGGTTGGTAATAGTGGGAACAATACAAATAATTTATGCGGCTTCAACCTCTTTTGGTCAACGTAATTTAAAAAAAAGAATAGCTTATTCTTCTGTATCTCATATGGGTTTTATAATTATAGGAATCGGTTCTATAACCAATACAGGGCTAAATGGTGCTATTTTACAACTACTCTCCCATGGATTCATTGGTGCTGCGCTCTTTTTCTTGGGTGGAACGAGCTGTGACCGAATACATCTTGTTTATCTTGATGAAATGGGAGGGGTATCCATCCCAATGCCAAAACAATTTACCTTGTTTAGTAGTTTCTCTATGGCTTCTCTTGCATTGCCAGGAATGAGTGGTTTTGTTGCCGAATCTTTAGTCTTTTTTGGGATAATGACTAGTCCGAAATACCTTCTAATGCCAAAAATAGTCATTCTTTTTATAATGGGAATTGGAATGATATTAACTCCTATTTATTTATTATCTATGTTACGTCAGATGTTCTATGGATACAAGTTATTTCATTTTTCAACCTCTTATTTTGTGGATTTTGGCCCACGAGAACTTTTTATTTCCATCTGCATTCTTCTGCCAGTAATAGCAATTGGTATTTATCCTGATTTGGTTCTCTCGCTATCAATTGATAAGGTACAAGCTATTCTATCTAATTATTTTTATAGATAGTGTTGATCCATAAAGTAAATAATAAAATAAAAATAATAAAATAATTAGATGCTTTGAAAATCATTTCATTTTATCTTTGAGAACCATTTCATTTTAATCCTTTGTTGAGGGATTAAAATGAAATGGTTCTCAAAGAATCACACAAATTTTTTATATTGAAAGAATTTTCTAATATACTTTTTAAGTAATTTATTTAATTAGATGGAAATGAGAATGAACCATAACTATGTAAACCTATTCCTAATAAATTGACTCCAAAATAACAAATCCAGATTATAATAAATCCTAAAGAAGCTACAATTGCCGAATTTGTACCTTGAAAACTTTTGTTTGTTCTGGTATGTAAATAAATTGCATATATGGTCCAAGTAATAAATGCCCAAGTTTCTTTAGGATCCCAATTCCAATAAGATCCCCACGCTTCGTTAGCCCATACTGCTCCAGAAAGAATGCCTATGGTTAAAAGGGTAAACCCCAGGCTAATGGCACGGTAACTCCAATAATCCAATTTTTGAGTCAATTGATATTTGTAATAGTTTCTAAATGAAAGAAAAGACGTGTTTTGAAAAACGTTTTTTTTATCATTCAAGTTTATCTTATCAAATAAAAAAGACTCTGTGTTGCTTTTACAAAAAATATGGATGTTTTTTCGAAATGTAATGACTAAAAAAGCGATTGAAAATAAGGATCCAAATAAAAGAGCTGCATAGCTCAATAACATCATACTTACATGCATCATCAACCATTGGGATTGTAAAGCAGGTACTAATATTGTGGATTGTTGCATTTCGGTTAAAAGACCTGAAGTGGCGAATCCTTGCATAAAGAGAGTACTTGGCGTAGTTATTGCACTTAAATAATTTTTTTTTTTATGCTTTCTAAAATGAGGAATAATATGAATAATGAAGAAACTCCATGAAAGGAACATTAATGATTCATATAAATTACTTAATGGGAAATGTCCTGAATAAAACCAATGAATAACTAAAAATCCTGTTATAGATAAAAAAGTAGCTATCATCCCTTTTTCTGACGAATCACATAATCCTATGATTTCTTGGGCTAATAAGGTCATCAAATAAATCGTAATTACAATAGAAATGATGGAAAAAGATATATGAGTTAATATATGTTCTAAAGTCGCAAATATCATAAATAAAAAAAAGTCCAATTACCAAATCAAAATAAGGAATTAAATATTAATTACATTATAAGATTTATTCCTTTAGGACGCTCGGATGCCGCCACTCGGACTCGAACCGAGATGCTCTAGCACTGCTTCCTAAGAGCAGCGTGTCTACCAATTCCACCATGGCGGCTTATTTGTTTTAAATAATAATAATTTTAAATAATAATAACACGCGCATTAAAAATCGTCGAGATTTAAGAATTCCGTTTTTTTTTCACAAAAATTATATATATATATATATAATTTTTGTGAAAAGTTAATACGTAGTAAAAGAGATCCCTATACTTCAATATAATCTAAAAAAAAAAAATTATTAATATTCTTTTTGTTTTAACTAGATATATAATTAAAATAAAAATATATAATTAAAATAAAAATAATATATATATCCATTCTAGATCTAATGGATATAATATTAAATAAGTATCCTGTATTATAATTAAAATGTAACATAAAAAAATCGAAGTTTTGGTCTTCCTACAATGTATAAATATGTTACCTGATATATAAAAGATAGATTATCTATTTTTTTTATCGTGGATACATACGTATTCTTGACATATTAAAACGACTTACACTATTGGTATTAAATCAATATCGATTCATACAAGCTAAATCTTTTAATCGATAATTAGGCCAAATAAACAATTTTATTAATTTTTATTTGTAGGAAGATACTTATCTTTGTTTATAAATTGTTCACATTTCTTTACGCAATTTTCATTACCAAAGATTTAAATTCCATTCACAAATTTTGATTTAATCAACTCATTTGTAAAAAGGGGTTATAAAAGGATTTTCTCCGATCCTGTAGTAAATCTGATATACAATTGGTCATATTATAGAGGTTACATAGATTTTTTTTATACAAGTATCTTAACTGAAAGTATAAGAGGGATTGCAAAATCTGTCTCTTTTTTTGATAAATACATAATTGATGGGATTATTAATCTTTTAGGTATTTCAAATTTTTTTTTAAGTGAGTGGTTTAAATATATTGGTGCCGGACGAATCTCTTCTTATCTTTTTTGCTATTTTTTTTATGTATCCCTTTTTTTAATAATTTCTTTTTTCTATTACATCTAGGACTAAGTATTTAGGTTTTTTTTTTCTCTTCAAACTCTTTTCTATCAGCAAAAGATATTGAGAGATCATTCTTTCTTTTAATTCGTCTAGTTTTTTTTTTAATAAGTTCTTCAATACATTGTACTTTAT